TCCTTTTCATCATAAAGGATCCCCCGACCGGCCCAATAGGGAAATCCCAATTCATTGGGCCTTTCGATACAATCAAATAGAAATTCCCAAGGGCGCCATATTCTAGGAGCCCAGTCTATGTGATCGAAGAAACCCTCCTCTATTTCCCCTTCTTCAAACTCCGATTCGTATTTTTGATAGAGAAATTTCTGATCAACGATAGAACAAGATCCATTTTGCATCATATATAAGGGATTCCTTGGTTCGGGCCGAAGAAGGAATTTCACTCGATCATTATCAAACCGACTGCAATCTCTTTCTGTCCGCGAGGATGCCATCAGAGCGCCTTCTATTTCTACTAGGCCATGAACTAGATCAGAATCATTCTCAACGAACCGATAAGAAGTGATCCTATTTTTTTCATCGGGTCCGGGTAGAGACCAAAGGTCTTGAGCGACCGATCCGGCAGAACAACTCAAAAGATAAAGAAGTATCGTTAATTTCTTCATGCTCGTTCCAAGTTCGAAGTACCATTTGTACAAATAAGGATCCCCTTCTTCACACAATTGCTTCTTTATATAGATAGATATAGGATCTAGGAGGCAATTTCCTAGAAGTACTTTTTGTGCAACAGCCCTTCCTATCTGATAGAAAAGGATCCCGTGATCCTGAACCGGTATTACATGGGCTCGCAAATCCCAAGTTTGTCTATGAAGAGCAGATCTAATTGTATTAGTGTCTAGAATTGATTTCTTCTGTGTAATACTAATTGATAGGGCCTCATTGGCAAGTGCTACAAGATCTCGTGCATTGGAACCCATGGCTGTGGACCCGAATCGATTAGTATGGAACATTTTCTTTTCCAAGTGAAATCCCCTAGTATATGAAAGAGTTAAAAAGCGCTTTCGTTGTTGTGGAATAAGAAGCCTTCGTATCTTAATACATGTATTGAATTGATTCGGGGCTATTAGAGCGGGATCCACTTTTTGGGGAATATGAGTCGAAGCAATAACAAGAATATTTCTAGTAGAACATCTTTCACAATCCCTGGAGAGATAGTTCACTAATAGACCGAGGGATAAGTCCTTCGACTCATTCATATCCAGATCATGAATGTCTGGAATCCATATTATGCAAGGAGACATTGCTTTTGCTAATTCGAAGTGAAGGGTGATAAAAAATCGGTCTACTTCCGCCAGCAGTTCAATATTGGTGAACTCATCCATCACATCCTCAGCTAGCCACTCTATACGCCGCAGCTCCCTATCAAGGTCACTAGTATCAATATCGTCACTAGCATCAATATCGTCACTAGCATCAATATAGTCACTAGCATCAATATAGTCACTAACATCATAGTCACTCTCATCCTCCTCCTCATCAAGAATCAACTCCCTAGGCTTGCTATCCGGGAACTTGTTCAGAAATACTGTAATGAAAGGAAGATAGGAGTTTGTCGTTAGGTATTTGACCAAATAGGATCGTCCGCTTCCTATAGAACCTATCACTAAAATACCCCTAGAGGGGGATAAGGCTAAGCGGAGCGAAAAGGGTTTTCCATGAGACGGGAAATGAAAACGATTAGCCCCACACGAAGTTTGTGAATAAGTGATTGTCTGATAATTAGCAAGGAATATCCGCCTTTCTGCTAAACAGGATGTATTGAACTCATAATTCATTAGATACTTTTGATGAATGTCAACTAAGTATCGTAAGTAAATTGCTCCCGGTTGTTCAATCATTTGATAAGCAGAGTCATTCTTTGATAAATGATCGCTATGAGTCAGACTCAATAGAATTTGATCAATACTTTTTTCTGTCGTTAAGGTGGAGATGGAGAACTGAACCAAGAAGTCTCTTTCTTTATCACTAATCGAATCACTGTTCGCGAACCAGAATTCTATTGGATTATCATCAATCCAATGATCGCCCACGTTTTCTCTTTTTCTTATCAATGAATAGATCTCTTTACTTGTATGACTTAGATGTCTCGTATTTCTCGAAAAAATGATTCGATTGATGGGATTTGGTATGATACTTATGAGATCGATGAGATTTATATTCAAATATTTCTTCTTAGAACGTATAGAATATCCTAATTGTTGCAGAGCAACTAGAAAGAGATTCTTTAACTTTAACCAGAAAGAATTCAGTTCAGATGTGGGATACCTATCCAGAAGTTTTCGCAACTCAATCATGTATGATGGATTCATCAAAGATTTGATCTTTTCGAACTCTGTCTGTAACTCACTATAGGCTCGGGAAACAAAGAAAAGACGTGTACAAACGAGATGTCCAGCAACAAGAAGAAGGAAAAGGATTGAATAGAGGAACTCCTGAACATTTGGCGAGCTCAGATGTGTCGATATCAATGGTGACTCATTATTTCGATGAATCTTTTCTTCGGACAGAAGAAAATTATGTAAACACTTACTCGAAATCTCACTTATCAGATTCCATTGTGTCTTCCACAATTTTTTCTGAAGAATTCGCGCTGATCCATGCATAATATCATGAAAAA